ATAAATCAATGGGCAGTCTTGGTCCTATTGAAAATACCAGTGAAGATCCAAATCGAAAAGTGAAAAACATTCCTAGTTGCAGTAATGTTGATTATTTATTCGGCGTTAAAGACATTCGGAATTTCATCTCTGATGACACTTTTGTAGTTAGTGATAGGAATGGAGACAGTTATTCCATCTATTTTGATATTGAAAATCAGATTTTTGAGATTGACAACGATCATTCTTTTCTGAGTGAACTAGAAAGTTCTTTTTATAGTTATCGAAACTCGAGTTATCTGAATAATGGATTTAGGGGCGAAGATCCCTACTATAATTCTTACATGTATGATACTCAATATAGTTGGAATAATCACATTAATAGTTGCATTGATAATTATCTTCAGTCTCAAATCTGTATAGATACTTCCATTATAAGTGGTAGTGAGAATTACAGTGACAGTTACATTTATAGGGCCGTTTGTGGTGGTGAAAGTAAAAATAGTAGTGAAAACGAGGGTTCCAGTATACAAACTCGCACAAAGGGCAGTGATTTAACTATAAGAGAAAGTTCTAATGGCAGTGATTTAACTATTGGCAGTGATTTAACTATTGGCAGTGATTTAACTAATGGCAGTGATTTAACTATTGGCAGTGATTTAACTATTGGCAGTGATTTAACTAATGGCAGTGATTTAACTATAAGAGAAAGTTCTAATGATCTCGAGGTAACTCAAAAATACAGGCATTTGTGGGTTCAATGCGAGAATTGTTATGGATTAAATTATAAGAAATTTTTTAAATCAAAAATGAATATTTGTGAACAATGTGGATATCATTTGAAAATGAGTAGTTCGGATAGAATTGAACTTTTGGTCGATCCGGGTACTTGGGATCCTATGGATGAAGACATGGTCTCTCTGGATCCCATTGAATTTCATTCGGAAGAGGAGCCTTATAAAGATCGTATTGATTCTTATCAAAGAAAGACAGGATTAACCGAGGCTGTTCAAACAGGCATAGGCCAAATAAACGGCATTCCCGTAGCAATTGGGGTTATGGATTTTCAGTTTATGGGGGGTAGTATGGGATCCGTAGTCGGAGAGAAAATCACCCGTTTGATTGAACACGCTGCCAATCAAATTTTACCTCTTATTATAGTGTGTGCTTCTGGGGGGGCGCGCATGCAGGAAGGAAGTTTGAGCTTGATGCAAATGGCTAAAATATCGTCTGCTTTATATGATTATCAATTAAATAAAAAATTATTTTATGTATCAATCCTTACATCTCCGACAACTGGTGGAGTGACAGCTAGTTTTGGTATGTTGGGGGATATCATTATTGCCGAACCCAATGCCTACATTGCATTTGCAGGTAAAAGAGTAATTGAACAAACATTGAATAAAACAGTACCCGAAGGTTCACAAGTAGCTGAATACTTATTCCAGAAGGGTTTATTCGACCTAATTGTACCACGTAATCTTTTAAAAAGCGTTCTGAGTGAGTTATTTAAGCTCCACGCCTTTTTTCCTTTGAATCAAAAGTCAAGCAAAATCAAGTAGAGCACTAAGGCCATTATTTTATTTTATTTGTGTTTGTAGCAAAAAAGTAGTTAGTTTATCGGAATCAAAGTAAATAAGATAAAGTAAATAAGATAATAATGGCCCTTTCTTTGGTGATAGAAGATCTAATTGTAGAAAGAATCAAAACTAAAGTTGAGGATAACTCTTTTTTGACCTATATTCCTGATTACGAATCAAGAAGCCTTTATCACCAAGAGTGAGTTCTTCCTTTCGTGAAATTAGGAAAATAAAACGAATTTCTTCTTGTCTTAGGTATATAATTTGAAATTAAAATATAGATAATAGAGTTTTGTATCTTTCTCTATCTCCCTAAAAACCATTTTAGCTAAAAATTCATGTTGGGTCGGATTCGAACGAATCTTTCGATAATCTCTTTATCTATTTTTAGAAAATTAGAAGACAAGAACAAAAGACAAAGAAATGAATAATAAAGTTTATTATGATACATATCTTTCTCATGTAAGAGATGAATAAGTCCATTTATTTAGTTCTACATTCTTTGCACTTATTCTTATTATACGTACTCAGTTAGATTTAGATATATAGATACTTAGATCTATACTAAGAATTTCAAATTCTTCAAATTCTATTAATAATAAATATTATCTAATTAGAATTCAAATTCTTAATTTAATTATAATTATTTAATTATTACAAGATATCTTTATTTATATAATAACATAATAACAGATACAATATAGTAAATCGAGGTACCCCTTCTATGACAAATTTGAACCTTCCATCTATTTTTGTGCCGTTAGTAGGCCTAGTCTTTCCGGCAATTGCAATGGCTTCTTTATTTATTCATGTTCAAAAAAACAAGATTGTTTAGATACGCTGGGACCCAATCTCATCCATTTTTTTTTGAAAACGTGGACTTGTATCATAACACGGATATCTATTTATTGGAATAGAGTATAACATGTGATTTCTACCGAACATAAAGGAAAAAACTCTTATGCCTGCAGAAACATGATATATGGATATATCCATTCTAGTAATTTTCAAATAGATCAGGATCACTGGATGGCTGAAATGTAGTCGGTTAATCTCTATGTATATCGATATGTATAGTGGGATCGTATTAAATAAAGAGTATGTTATTATTTTAGATTTAACCAATTTGATGAATTACTCCTAAAGGTTGACATCAAACTAGTGCTAGTTCACCTCAAACTAGTGCTAGTTGATGAGAGTTACTTCGGAAACAAAAAAGTAAAGTCAAATTTCTATGGGGTATTATCTCAATTCTAATAAAATGCAATCGGGTAAAGTATGACTTGGCGATCAGAACATATATGGATAGAACTTATAACGGGGTCTCGAAAAATAAGTAATTTCTGCTGGGCCTTTATCCTTTTTTTAGGTTCATTAGGCTTCTTATTAGTTGGAACTTCCAGTTATCTTGGTAGAAATTTGATATCTTTTTTTCCGCCTCAGCAAATCATTTTTTTTCCACAAGGAATCGTGATGTCTTTCTACGGAATTGCGGGTCTCTTTATTAGCTCTTATTTGTGGTGCACAATTTCCTGGAATGTAGGTAGTGGTTATGATCGATTCGATATAAAGGAAGGAATAGTCTGTATTTTTCGTTGGGGATTTCCGGGAAAAAATCGTCGCATATTCCTCCGATTCCTTATAAAAGATATTCAGTCCGTTAGAATAGAAGTTAAAGAGGGTATTTATGCTCGTCGTGTTCTTTATATGGACATCCGAGGCCAGGGGTCCATTCCCTTAACCCGTACTGATGAGAATTTGACTCCACGAGAAATTGAACAAAAGGCTGCTGAATTAGCCTATTTCTTGCGTGTACCAATTGAAGTATTTTGAGAAATTGAGAATCAGAACGTTCATTCAATTAAAGAAAACGTATATGAAAGAACCATAAAACGAAACTCTTTTTATGGTCTTTATGCGTATGTAAACCCACGCAATTCAATAACAAATAACAAATCGAAATAATAGATTCATCTCAGATGGCAAACCATTTCGAAATCAAGAAATTTTTTTTAGTTCAATATTTGTTGGAATTGACACTTTAGATCCAGATAGATCATATCTTGTAAATTGGAAATTCTTTCTTTTGTATTCTTTAATGACCAACAATTGGATTTCTTAATTAAATAATGAGAACTAGCCAATTTATCTTTTGCCAGTCATTTTTTTTTATCATCGTAATATCTTTCCCTCAATTATTCTATTCCTGACTATGGGTAATTAGTGAAATTTTTTCGAAATATTGGATATTTTGATAGCAAGGGAGTTCTTTCTTCTCAAAATCTGAACAATATTCATTACTTAAAGTGGTTCTTTCGATCATTCATCGAAAGGAGACACTTGATTTTGAATTTGACCAATTGAGATATCAGGAAACAATATTCTCAATTTCTTCATTCGAAGTGAATTCTTAGCCTATTTCTGTATTCTTTCTAGATTCAAAGACTAACCACAAAATTACAAAGAAAATAGATTCATAAGTTCGATACCTTGTATAAAACTCATGTGTGTAAGAAATATTCGATCGCATAGAGTGTACGGATGGGTTGATTAACAATTCACAGATGAAAAAATGGCAAAAAAGAAAGCATTCACCCCTCTTTTCTATCTTGCATATATAATATTTTTGCCCTGGTGGATTTCTTTCTCAGTTAATAAATGTCTGGAATCTTGGGTTACTAATTGGTGGAATACTGGGCAATCCGAAATTTTCTTGAATACTATTCAAGAAAAGAGTCTTCTAGAAAAATTCATAGAATTAGAGGAACTCCTCTTCTTGGACGAAATGATCAAGGAATACTCGGAAACACATCTCGAAGAGTTTGGGATAGGAATCCATAAAGAAACGATCCAATTAATCAAGATGCAAAATGAGAATCGTATCCATACGATTTTGCACTTCTCAACAAATATCATCTGTTTTATTATTCTAAGCGGGTATTCAATTTTGGGTAATGAAAAACTTGTTATTCTTAACTCTTGGGCTCAGGAATTCCTATATAACGTAAGTGACACAGTAAAAGCTTTTTCTATTCTTTTATTAACTGATTTATGTATCGGATTCCATTCACCCCGCGGTTGGGAATTAATTATTGGCTCTATCTATAAAGATTTTGGGTTTGTTCATAATGATCAAATTATATCTGGTCTTGTTTCCACCTTCCCAGTCATTCTCGATACAATTTTTAAATATTGGATTTTCCGTTATTTAAATCGTCTGTCTCCGTCACTTGTAGTTATTTATCATTCAATGAATGACTGATAAAGGATCCATTGATATTAATCTAATCCAATTAGAATGCTTGGTACTTTGTAGTTGTACATAAGCAAAGTATTGAAAATCGTATTTTATCTTTCTATTTCTAACCATCGGGAAGATTCATCCTATATTATTTCTAGATTATTCCAGCAAATAGCAGAATCGTGGCTAGGGAACTATACTAGCGACCTACCCAATTTATTGTAGAAATTTTCGCGATCAATGATTGGACCATGCAAACTAGAAATGCTTTTTCTTGGCTAAAGAAACAGATTACTCGATCTATTTCCGTATCGCTCATGATATATATCTTAACTCGGACATCCATTTCAAGTGCATATCCCATTTTTGCACAGCAGGGTTATGAAAATCCACGAGAAGCGACTGGGCGTATTGTATGTGCCAATTGCCATTTAGCTAATAAGCCCGTGGAGATTGAGGTTCCACAAGCGGTACTTCCTGATACTGTATTTGAAGCAGTTGTTCGAATTCCTTATGATATGCAACTGAAACAGGTTCTTGCTAATGGTAAAAAGGGGGGGTTGAACGTGGGGGCTGTTCTTATTTTACCGGAGGGGTTTGAATTAGCTCCTCCCGATCGTATTTCTCCCGAGATGAAAGAAAGGATTGGCAATTTGTCTTTTCAGAGCTATCGCCCCAATAAAAAAAATATTCTTGTGGTAGGCCCTGTCCCTGGTAAAAAATATAGTGAAATAACCTTCCCTATTCTTTCCCCGGACCCTGCTACTACGAAGGATGTTCACTTCTTAAAATATCCTATATACGTAGGCGGTAACAGGGGAAGGGGTCAGATTTATCCCGACGGCAGCAAGAGTAACAATACGGTTTATAATGCTACAGCAGCAGGTATAGTAAGCAAAATCATACGAAAAGAAAAAGGGGGATATGAGATAACCATAACGGATGCGTCGGAGGGACGTCAAGTGGTTGATATTATCCCTCCCGGACCAGAACTTCTTGTTTCCGAGGGCGAATCTATCAAATTTGATCAACCATTAACGAGTAATCCTAATGTAGGCGGATTTGGTCAGGGAGATGCAGAAATAGTACTTCAAGATCCATTACGTGTCCAAGGACTTTTGTTCTTCTTGGCATCTGTTATTTTGGCACAAATCTTTTTGGTTCTTAAAAAGAAACAGTTCGAGAAGGTTCAATTGGCCGAAATGAATTTCTAGATTCGCAGATTTATCGATATCAAGTTCGTAAAAAGAACCAAATTCTTGTTGGCGATTATTTATGATCAAAAAAATAAAAAAAAAAATTAAATTCTGAAAACTCCTTTGTCTTATTTATACTCTTCTTCAAAATCTACATACTATGTGGTACAAGGGATTCCCAGCATCTCGTAGAAAAAGAGTATGTAATGTAGAATTTAAAGAAGAGTATTTGACTTTCATTATTTTGATTTAGTTTTTTTTATTGGAGTAGTAGGACTATGTTACTATTGATAGATTTCACTGCCATAAGACATAAGACGTATCAATAGTTTTCTATTCTAAATAGAAAGAAAGTAAAATTTGTCTAAATACTAGACATAAGGAAGCGGGGGATAAATGCGTGGAAGAAAAAATCCTAGAAGGGATTATTTGTCTTCCCAGTCTTCGACACAAGAAAGGGGTGTAGAAAAATCCTTTTTTCTTGTGTCGAAACGAAAGAGTAATGATTCTTGATCCTGTTTGTTAAAAATTCCTAGTCTTGGTTTCGATTTTTCCAGATGTATCAGAAACCCGTTACCCTACGCCCCCTTTACGTATAATATATGGAGTGGTGGACAAACAAAACAAAAAAAGAGAGGAAATTTTATTAATTAAATAAAACTTCTTCAATCAACTTATCTTATACAAATAGATACTATCATATAAAAAGAAGAGGTGGTCTGAATAAATCAATGAAGTGAATTTTTAAAAAACATGATCAGAAAAATGAGAAAAATGGAGTTTTTGAAAAGAAAAAGAAATCCATTTTATTATTTCATTTTATCATTTAGACGAAAAAAATAGTATGATTCTTAAGAACTCAACGGGCCCTTCCCCTTCGAATCAAACAAACAAGGAAGGGAATCCCGTTGAGTTCTTACGCTTTCATGTTGATAACTCAATTCATTCGATTACTACAGGGATGAACCCAATCCGGAATATGAACCATAAAAGAAAATACCTATTAAACCGATTACAAGAATACCAGCTACAGTACCTATTATCCAAAGAGGAATCCTTCCAGTAGTATCGGCCATTTACCCCACTTCCCTCCAGATTTCATCAAGTGGTCATGCTAGAGACATAAACAGTCATGGATAATTAAATTATGAGATCCTTCCGAATGAGCTAAGAGAATCTTATTTATTCTCTTTCTTTTTCTTAATTGAAGAAATAATTGGAAAATAAAACAGCAAGTACAAAAATGAGTAATAACCCCCAGTAGAGACTGGTACGATTCAATTCAACATTTTGTTCGTTCGGGTTTGATTGTGTCGTAGCTCTATAATTCGGATTAAGTTTATCGTTGGATGAACTGCATTGCTGATATTGATCCCAAAAAAAAGACGGTAGGTACAGCTAGGCCGTGAACAGCCAACCATCGTACTGTAAAAATTGGATAGGTTCGATCTATAGTCATTAGGGCCTCCTAAAACGATCTACTAAATTCATCGAGTTGTTCCAA